TAAAAAATTTAATATCCAATAAAACAAAAATTAGTTATGACCCATGCTCTTTATCACAAGCATATGTATTTTACAAATTATCACAAATTAACGTTAGTAACTTTTCTAAATTAAAGGCTGTTCTTGAATATAACATATGCATAACATCCTTTTTTGTTAAGAATCAAATAAAGGTTTTTTTTCAAGAACAAGGAATCTTTGATTATGAATTGAAAAATAAAACCTTTTTAAATTATGAAGTAAATCAATGGAAAAACTGGTTACGAAGTCATTATCAATACAATTTACCCCAGATTGCATGGGCTAGATTAGTAACCCAAAAATGGAAAAAGAAAATAAATCAAAATTCTCTAGTTCTAAATCCAAGTTTAACCAAAGAGGATTCATATGAAAAAAATAAATTTGATAATTACAAAAAACAAAATTTTTTTGAGGCCGACTCATTATTAAATCCAAAACAGAATTTAAAAAAAGATTCTATATATAATCTTTTTTGCTACAAATCTATTCATTCTACAGAAAAAGTTTTTGACATGTCTATAGGCATTGCTCTAGATAATTGTTTAGTCTCTTCTTTTCTAGAAAAATATAATATTCAGGGTATAGGGGAAATTCGGCATAGAAAATATTTGGATTGGAGAATTCTTAACTTTTGGTTTACAAAAAAAGTAAATATTGAGCCCTGGGTTGATACCAAGAGTAAAAAAAAATATATTAATACTAAAGTTCAGAATTATCAAAAAATTGATAAAATAACTAAGACGGGTCTTGCTAATCAAAAAAGAAACTTTTTTGATTGGATGGGAATGAATGAAGAACTACTAACTCATCGTATAACAAATTTTGAATTTTTGTTCTTTCCAGAATTTTTCTTATTTTCTAGTACATATAAAATGAAACCGTGGGTCATACCAATCAAATTACTTCTTTTAAATTTTAATGAAAACATAAATGGTAATAAAAGGATCACTCGAAATAAAAAAGGTTTTATACAATCAAATGAAAAAAAATCCCTTCGATTTTATAATCTGAATAAAGAAGAAAAAGAATCGGCCAGTCAAGTAGAGCTTGAATCAGATAAAGAAAAAAAAAGAAATTCCGAATCAGCTCTATCAAACCAAGAAAAAAATATTGAAGAAAATTATGCCGAATCAACGATAAAAAAACGTAAAAATAAAAAACAATACAAAAGCAATACAGAGGCGGAACTTGATTTATTTCTCACAAGATATTCGCGTTTTCAATTGCGATGGAATTGTTTTTTTAATAAAAAAATTCTCAATAATGTAAAAGTATACTGTCTCTTGGTTAGACTAAAAAATCCAAACGAAATAGTGATATCTTCTATTGAAAGAGGAGAGATAAGCCTAGACATTCTAATGATTGAGAAAAAAATCACTTTTGCAAAATTAATGAAAAAGGGAATATTGATTATTGAACCTGTCCGTTTGTCTGTACAAAACGATGGACAACTTATTATATATAGAACCATAGGTATTTCATTGGTTCATAAAAATAAACACAAAATAAGTAAAAGATACAAAAAAAAAGGGTATATTAATAAAAAAAAAAATAATTATGATTTCTTTGTCCCTGAAAATATTCTATCCCCTAAACGACGTAGAGAATTTCGAATTCTAATTTGTTTCAACTTAAAAAAAAAAACGGCGAGGGCTAGAAATTCAAGATTTGATAAGAATATTCAAAACTTGACCACAATTTTCCATAAAAAGAAAGATCTTGATAAGGATCAAAATAACCTAATTAATTTAAAATCCTTTCTTTGGCCCAATTTTAGATTAGAAGATTTAGCTTGTATGAATCGCTATTGGTTTAATACTACTAATGGAAATCGTTTCAGTATGATAAGAATACACATGTATACGCGATTTCCAAGTCATTAATGATAGATCCTTTTTACTATATATAATATATAAGTTACGGTATAGGAAAACAACTATATGCACAAATATGAGGGATTGTTTTAAACTCAATCTTTATACAAGAGATTAATTTAATCAATAACATAGATACCAATCAGAGCGGATCCATAAATAAATTAACAGAATCCTCCTTTTTGAGATCTAAATTTAGATTTTTTTTATAAAATGAAGAATTAAGAAATTGATAATTAAATTCCGATCCTTGTACAAAAAAACTACCATTATTATTACTGATCAGTAAAATTCATATCTTTCAATTCATATTAAAAAGGGAAGGATTTCTTTTTATGATAAAAAATGCATTCATTTCATTTCAAGAACAAAAAGAAGAAAGCAGGGGATCTGTTGAATTTCAAGTATTCAGTTTCACTAATAAGATACGAAGACTTACTTCACATTTGGAATTGCACAGAAAAGATTATTTATCTCAGAGGGGTCTACGAAAAATTCTGGGAAAACGTCAACGACTACTGGCTTATTTGTCAAAAAAAAATAGAGTACGTTATAAAGAATTAATTAATCAGTTGAATATTCGGGAATTAAAAACTCGTTAAATTCAAAAATTGTGAATTAGTGCGTTTTTTAGATCTTGAATTTTTTGATAAATTTCTTTTTCAGCAATCTAATTCATGCCAGAACGAATCAAGGAAAAACTTATGAAGAGACCAGTTACAGGAAAAGATCTTATGATAGTCAATATGGGACCTCACCACCCATCCATGCATGGTGTTCTTCGCTTAATTGTTACTCTAGATGGTGAGGATGTTGTTGACTGTGAACCCATATTGGGTTATTTACACAGAGGAATGGAAAAAATTGCAGAAAACCGAGCAATTATACAATATTTACCTTATGTAACGCGATGGGATTATTTAGCTACTATGTTTACAGAAGCAATAACAGTAAATGGACCAGAACAATTGGGAAATATCCAAGTTCCTAAAAGGGCCAGCTATATCAGAGTAATTATGCTGGAATTGAGTCGTATAGCTTCTCATCTGTTATGGCTCGGCCCTTTTATGGCAGATATTGGTGCACAGACCCCTTTTTTCTATATTTTCAGAGAACGAGAGTTTGTATATGATCTATTCGAAGCTGCCACCGGTATGAGAATGATGCATAATTTTTTTCGTATTGGAGGAATAGCGGCTGATTTACCTTATGGTTGGATAGATAAATGCTTGGATTTTTGTGATTATTTTTTAACAGAGGTTGTTGAATATCAAAAACTCATTACACGAAATCCTATTTTTTTAGAACGGGTTGAAGGAGTTGGGATTATTGGTGGGGAAGAAGCAATAAATTGGGGTTTATCCGGACCAATGCTACGCGCATCCGGAATACCATGGGATCTTCGTAAAGTTGATCGTTATGAGTCTTACGATGAATTTGAATGGGAAATTCAGTGGCAAAAACAAGGAGATTCATTAGCTCGTTATTTAGTACGACTTAGCGAAATGATAGAATCCATAAAAATTATTCAACAGGCTCTGGAAGGACTTCCAGGGGGTCCCTATGAGAATTTAGAAAGCAGGGGCTTTGATAGAAAAAGGAATCCAGAATGGAATGATTTTGAATATCGATTCATTAGTAAAAAACCTTCTCCTACTTTTGAATTATCGAAACAAGAACTTTATGTAAGAGTTGAAGCTCCAAAAGGGGAGTTGGGAATTTTTCTCATAGGAGATCAAAGCGGTTTTCCTTGGAGATGGAAAATCCGACCACCCGGTTTTATTAATTTGCAAATTCTTCCTGAACTAGTTAAAAGAATGAAATTGGCTGATATTATGACGATACTCGGTAGCATAGATATAATTATGGGAGAAGTTGATCGTTAAAATGATAATTTATGCAACAGCAGTCCAAACTATAAATTCTTTTGTTAGATTGGAATCTTTAAAAGAGGTCTATGGACTCATATGGATATTTGTCCCTATATTTTCTCTTGTATTGGGAATCATAACAGGTGTACTAGTAATTGTGTGGTTAGAAAGAGAAATATCCGCAGGGATACAACAACGTATTGGACCTGAATACGCAGGCCCGCTGGGAATTCTTCAAGCTCTAGCCGACGGGACAAAACTACTTTTCAAAGAAAATCTTCGTCCATCTAGAGGAAATACTCCTTTATTTAGTATTGGACCATCTATAGCAGTTATCTCAATTTTACTAAGTTATTCAGTAATTCCCTTTAGCAATCACCTCGTTTTAGCGGATCTCAATATCGGTATTTTTTTATGGATTGCTATCTCAAGTATTGCTCCTATTGGACTTCTTATGTCAGGATATGGATCAAATAATAAATATTCTTTTTTAGGTGGTCTGCGAGCTGCTGCCCAATCGATTAGTTATGAAATACCATTAACTCTATGTGTTTTATCAATATCTCTACGTGCGATTCGTTGAAACATAAACGTTTATTTTTACTATTGCGTTTCTTCTAGACGAATAAGTTAAAAAACGGAATATATATATTTCGGATTAATCTTAATAAAAGGAATTTGATAGTTATATATGAGTGAAAAAAAACTGCTCAGAAATTAGCAGTAAAAAGAAAATTGAGTCTCATTTCCTATGTACAAAGGTTAAACGGAAATAAACATAAGCGTAAGAATAACTTTACCCCAAGGTTGGTTGATTAGTCATCCTGACTTGAAGCGGGTGAAATTTATTAACCGGATGACGTTTTCACTATCAGTTATATAGATTAACATACATGTACTACAAAGTGAATGGCAATTAGGTAAAAGTGAGTGGATGGTTAGAAACACTAAAATACACAAAGAATTTGTAATAGAGATTAACCAAATTGAAAAGGATATTTATGCATAACATAAGATAACAAAAAAAAGAAGGTTAATAGGGGCTTGAAATTAGTAGAAATGATCAGACAGTACTCCCCAAGATTCCGATTCAGAGTATGCTCCTATCCACCGACAAATGTAATGACTATCAGAAACGAAATAATCCTTTATTTTTTATAAGTCGACCCTTTTTTTTTTCTAAAAAAGAAAGAAGAATAGGAACGAAACAAGGATTTTTTTTTTTCATATATTTCGAAAATAAAATAGAATTTCTGTCATGAATAATAAACTAATAGGATGTCTAATTCTTTTTCGTAATCGAAAACCACAAGAGGCTGAAATACCTAGTTTTATTTTTACAAGGAGTATTTTATTAAAGGGTTAAGTTATTACTCAACAAATAGAAATTAAAATTTGTAAAGGATGAGATGAATTCCGAAGCGCTTTTTTATTCTTAGAATTTGAGCAGACAGAATTCCATTGGTATAATTCGGGACCCAGATATAGTTAATCCATTTTAGAACACATCATATCCATCTAAATAAGACTAATCTGGTCCTTAGATTTATTTATGGCCCCAGAGGAGCCGTATGAGGCGAAGACCTCATGTACGGTTCTGTAATAGCGGTGAAAATAGTAATGTTATTGCCGACTAGGATTATCTAACAGTTTAAGTACAGTTGATATAGTTGAGGCACAATCAAAATATGGTTTTTGGGGATGGAATTTGTGGCGTCAACCTATAGGTTTTATCATTTTTCTAATTTCTTCCCTAGCAGAATGCGAGAGGTTACCGTTTGATTTACCAGAAGCGGAAGAAGAATTAATAGCAGGTTATCAAACTGAATATTCAGGTATCAAATTTGGTTTATTTTACGTTGCTTCTTATCTAAATCTATTAATTTCCTCATTATTTGTAACAGTTCTATACTTAGGCGGTTGGAATATTTCGATTCCGTATATATCTATTCTGGGGCTATTTCAAAGGGATCCAATTTTGGGAACAACGATTGGTATCTTTATTACATTAGCTAAAACTTATTTGTTCTTGTTCATTTCTATCGCAACAAGATGGACTTTACCTAGGCTAAGAATGGATCAACTATTAAATCTTGGATGGAAATTTCTTTTACCTATTTCCCTTGGTAATCTATTATTAACAACTTCTTTCCAACTCTTTTCACTCTAAATTGAAAATGAATCCAACATATTCATTATTTGTTTTAAACAAGAGAAAGAAACAAAGATAAAATTATTCAGAGATAATTACAATATGCTTCCTATGATAACCGGGTTCATGGATTATGGTCAACAAACCCTACGAGCTGCAAGGTATATTGGTCAAGGTTTCATGATTACCTTATCCCACACAAATCGTTTACCTGTAACTATTCAATATCCCTATGAAAAATTAATAACATCGGAACGCTTCCGCGGGCGAATCCATTTTGAATTTGATAAATGCATTGCTTGTGAAGTATGTGTTCGAGTATGTCCTATAGATTTGCCTGTTGTTGATTGGAAATTGGAAACTAATATTCGAAAAAAACGATTGCTTAATTACAGTATTGATTTTGGAATTTGTATATTTTGTGGTAATTGTGTTGAGTATTGTCCAACAAATTGTTTGTCAATGACTGAAGAATATGAATTTTCAACTTATGATCGTCACGAATTGAATTATAATCAAATAGCTTTGGGTCGTTTACCGATGTCAGTAATTGACGATTACACTATTCGAACAATTTTGAATTCACCTCAAACAAAAAATGGGGTAAACCCATAAATTTGATTAAAAAAAGAATTCAAAATTGTTGAATTATATAAAGAATTTAATTAAAAACTTGTATTGTATTTATATAATAATATTCAGTATTAAGGTGCATTCTTTTAATATAATATATTCGTAATTACTTTCTTGAAATAGATAGGTTGAAAATACACTTTAGAATAAAAAAAGAGAAACTGTCTAATAATTGTATCTACATCAATTCATATCCATTAGATTCTAATTTCACTCTATTAGAAATATATTAAAAACAAATTTCCTGGTTAAATTAATAAGGTCATGAAAAGGATTTCTATTTTTTTCTTATTTTAATAATATAATGGATTTGCCTGGACCAATACATGATTTTCTTTTAGTTTTTCTCGGATCCGGTCTTCTAGTAGGAGGTCTGGGAGTGGTATTACTTCCCAACCCAATATTTTCAGCCTTTTCCTTAGGATTTGTTCTTGTTTGTATATCTTTATTGTATATTTTATCAAATTCCTATTTTGTAGCTGCTGCACAACTCCTTATTTACGTGGGGGCCATAAATGTTTTAATCATATTTGCTGTGATGTTCATGAATGATTCAGAATATTCCACAGATTTCAATCTGTGGACCGTTGGGAATGGGATTACTTCGTTGGTTTGTACAACTATTCTTTTTTTATTAATGTCTACTATTCTCGATACGTCATGGTACGGGGTTATTTGGACTACAAGGTTAAACCAGATTCTAGAGCAAGATTTAATAAGTAATAGTCAACAAATAGGAATTCATTTATCAACAGATTTTTTTCTACCATTTGAACTCATTTCAATAATTCTTTTAGTTGCTTTGATAGGTGCAATTTCTGTGGCTCGTCAATAAAAAAGGTTCGATTAGTAAAGACAAAAGAAAACTTTGTGTATGTTATGATTTTTTTCCGTTCATTCCATTAAATTTGATTGAATACCATTTCATATTTTAAATATCAATTTTTCTATTTGATATATATTTGAAATTTTTTTTTACCTAATATTTTTTTATTCGTACTTTTTTGTTATATTCTAGTTGATCGAATTCGGTGAATTATTTTTCATATTGAAATGAATCAAAATTGATAAGGAGTTGCTGAATGATACTCGAACATGTACTTGTTTTGAGCGCCTATTTATTTTTGATTGGTCTTTATGGATTGATCACAAGTCGAAATATGGTTAGGGCTCTTATGTGTCTTGAACTTATACTCAATGCAGTTAATATGAATTTCGTAACATTTTCTGATTTTTTTGATAATTCCCAACTAAAAGGGGATATTTTTTGCATTTTTGTTATAGCAATTGCAGCCGCTGAGGCAGCTATTGGATTAGCTATAGTCTCATCAATTTATCGTAACAGAAAATCAACTCGCATAAACCAATCGACCTTATTAAATAAGTAGCATAAATAAAAAAATTATAGATTAAAATTTGCATATATGATAGGTTATGACCTACTAGATTTTATTTGTAAAAATCTAAGAAATCAAAGTATTTTAGCCCCATTTTTTATCAATTGAGCCAGAATTCATTACAAAAATTCTATTAAAGGAAATCATTGCTTCATCTAGTATTTTAATATATCAGTCAGTTATAAGTTTACTAGATTGAAAATTTATGACATTCAAAAAACTATCGACCCTATGTCACATTCAGTAAAAATTTATGATACCTGTATAGGATGTACTCAATGTGTTCGAGCATGCCCTACAGACGTATTAGAAATGATACCTTGGGATGGATGTAAAGCTAAGCAAATAGCTTCTGCTCCAAGAACCGAGGACTGTGTTGGTTGTAAGAGATGTGAATCCGCCTGTCCAACAGATTTTTTGAGCGTTCGAGTTTATTTATGGCATGAAACAACTCGAAGTATGGGTCTAGCTTATTGATACGTTACCGAAAACCTCATTTGAATAAATTTGGAATACATTTTTTTTTTATTGACAAGTACTCGTACTCAAAAAAGTTAAATTATATTTTTTTATTTATATATTTTTTTTGAGTACGCGTTCTTTGGACCTGGTGTATCTTGTCTTTACCACGAATGATTTTCCTTGGTTAACAATAATTGTTGTTTTTCCAATATCTGCTGGTTCATTAATGTTATTTCTCCCGCATAGGGGAAATAAAGTCAATAAATGGTATACTATATGCATTTGTATCTTAGAACTTCTTCTAACGACCTACGCTTTTTGTTATAATTTTAAAATGGACGATCCATTAATTCAACTGTCCGAAGATTATAAATGGATTAATTTTTTTGAGTTTTACTGGAGAATGGGAATAGATGGACTTTCTATAGGAACGATTTTACTGACGGGATTTATTACTACTTTAGCCACTCTAGCGGCTTTTCCAGTTACTCGGGATTCCCGATTATTCCATTTTCTGATGTTAGCAATGTACAGCGGTCAAATAGGATCATTTTCTTCTCGGGATCTTCTACTTTTTTTCATCATGTGGGAATTAGAATTAATTCCCGTTTATCTACTTTTATCCATGTGGGGTGGAAAGAAACGTCTGTATTCAGCTACAAAATTTATTTTATACACGGCAGGAAGTTCTATTTTTTTATTAATAGGGGTTTTAGGTATAAGTTTATATGGTTCGAACGAACCAACATTAAATTTAGAACTCTTAGCTAATAAATCCTATCCTGTCACACTCGAAATACTATTTTATATTGGATTTCTTATTGCTTTTGCCGTCAAATCACCGATTATACCTTTACATACTTGGTTACCTGACACCCACGGTGAGGCACATTACAGTACCTGTATGCTTCTCGCTGGAATCTTATTAAAAATGGGAGCATATGGATTGGTTCGAATCAATATGGAATTATTACCCCACGCCCATTCTATGTTTTCTCCTTGGTTGATGGTAGTCGGTACAATCCAAATAATTTATGCAGCTTCAACATCTCCCGGTCAACGTAATTTAAAAAAGAGAATAGCCTATTCTTCTGTATCTCATATGGGTTTTATAATTATAGGTATTAGTTCTATAACGGATCCTGGACTTAATGGAGCTATTTTACAAATAATTTCTCATGGATTTATTGGCGCTGCACTTTTTTTCTTGGCAGGAACGAGTTATGATAGAATTAGGCTTGTTTATCTTGATGAAATGGGTGGAATGGCAGTAGCCATTCCAAAAATATTTACAATGTTCACTATCTTATCGACGGCTTCCCTTGCATTGCCGGGCATGAGTGGTTTTGTTGCAGAATTAATCGTTTTTTTTGGAATAATTACCAGCCAAAAATATTTCTTAATTTCCAAAATTTTAATTATTTTTGTAATGGGAATTGGAATGATATTAACTCCTATATATTTATTATCTATGTCACGCCAAATGTTCTATGGATACAAGTTAATTAATGTCAAAAACTTTTCTTTTTTTGATTCTGGACCCCGAGAGTTATTTCTTTCAATCTCCATTCTTCTACCCATAATTGGTATTGGTATTTATCCTGATTTTGTGCTCTCATTAGCAAGTGACAAGGTCGAATCCATTTTATCTAATTATTTTTATGGATAGTTTTCAGGAAATAAAAAAAAGCATTAAAGTGAATTGTAATCAGAAGTCTTTGGTCTTTGTATTGTGAGAACCTTTTGAATCATTGTACTACTTGATTCAAAAGGTTCTTGATGATTTACTACTAAAACTAAATGAGATTTCTTAACGTATATGAAGTTAGATATAGATGCTATTTTTTTTTATTTAGATTTGGATTCCTTTTTGTTTGTTACTGTTTTATTTAATTCGATGTAAATGAACCATAACTATGTAAACCAATTCCTAAAAGATTGACGCCAAAATAGCATATCCAAATTAAAAGAAAACCTATCGAAGCCACAATTGCAGAATTTATACCCCTAACATTCCTATTTGTTTTAATATGTAAATAAATTGCGAATATAGTCCAAGTAATAAATGCCCAAGTTTCTTTTGGATCCCAGTTCCAATATGAACCCCATGTCTCATTAGCCCAGACAGCTCCTGAAAGAATACCGACGGTTAAAAAGATAAATCCAAGACTAATAATACGAAAACTCCAATAATCTAATTGTTGAATAAGTTGATACCTATAATAATTTCTAGAAAAACTAAAATTAAAGTTTTGTTGTAGTAAAATAGAATTTCTTTCATTTATGTAGTAAAGTACATCAAAAGAAAATAATTCATTTAATAAAAATTTTTTTTTTATATTCTTTTTCAAAAAAGTAGGTCCGACTTTGCGAAATGTAATCACTAGAAGAGCTATTGATAATAATGATCCGCATAACAGAGCGCCATAACCTAATATCATCATACTTACGTGCATCATTAACCACTGGGACTGGAGAGCTGGTACTAATATTGCAGACTGAGGCATTTTGTTTAAAAGACCTGAAGTAGCAAAACCCTGAATAAAAATAGCACTTGGCGCAGTTATTGCGTTTAAGTGATTTTGTTGTTTTTTATTAAAATAGGAAACCATATGAATCATTGAAAAAGCCCACGAAAGAAAAACTAATGATTCATATAAATTACTTAATGGAAAATGTCCTGAAAAAATCCAACGAGTGAATAATAATCCTGTTATACCAAAAAACGTAATTATGATTCCTTTATCTGATGAATCAAAAAATCCTATGATTTCATCTAAATTAACTAATAAAGTTAAAAAATAAATTGTCAGTACAATTGAAACGACCGAAAAAGATATATGAGTTAATATATGCTCTAAAATTGAAAAAATCATAAAAAATTTGTTAAAAATTAATAAATTAATACTAGGTTTTACCCAATTTTAGAAAAAAAGTCGGGTATTATTTTGATTCTAAAACTTAAAATATATCTTTTATAAGATCTTATGCCGCTACTCGGACTCGAACCGAGATGCTCTAGCACTGCTTCCTAAGAGCAGCGTGTCTACCAATTTCACCATAGCGGCAACTTGTTCAAAACAATACTAACAAGTTTTTATTCAATCGTCGAGATTCAAATTTAAATAAAGAAGCCAATTGATTCAAATTTCCAATTGATTTAATGAATAAAAAGAATCAAAACTTTTTTATGGGGTTTTAATTCAATTAAGATCTTTTTTTTTTTTTTATCTGAGTTATTTAAAATTATTTAAATTCACTTTTTGGCCTTTATATTTTTTCTAGAATACAATGAAAAATGTAACTAAATTCAAGTAGTTGGAACTTCAACCCAAAGACAAAACTCTAAATGCTCTTTATCATTTTTTTTTATTTATATGATAAAAAAAAAAGGATAAATTCAATTTTTCAGTTCCATTAATAAAAAAATGCTTTTTCGAAAAATTAAAACTTCTTCAAAACCCTTAGAAATTTTAAATAAAAGCAGATTTTCCTAATTGCTCAAGAGAAAAAAATAATAATTATCAAAATTGTTTTTTGATGTATCTTTTTATTTTTATATTGTACAAACATAAGATTTTTTGATCCCTTAAATTAATTAATTTAAAGAACCTATTGATTTCGCTTAAAGATCTTTTATTTTCTCTTAATGAGGAAATAAAAGATCTTTATTTATTATTGCATTAAGGTAGTAATGGGGAAAATAAGAATCCCCTTTTTGGAACTAAAAAAAAATGTGAACCTTTCTTTTTTATCTATATATTGTCTTTTTTTCTTCTTTTGGTTCCTATTTTGTTTTATATGTATTTTAAAAAATTGGTTTTTAAGTTAGGCTAATTCTAATTATTATAGTGTTTTTTATTTATTTTGTTGTACAAAAAAACTTTTTGAATTACCTGTAGAAAGTGATTTCCCTAACGAAAAAGCTTTCAACGATGTCCAATATCCCTTCCTTTTCCAAATTTTTTTACGAATACGCTTTTTCGAGATAGAAGTACGTTTTTTTGGAACTGCCATTCAAAAATGAAAAAAAAAATTTTCAGTGGTATAATTGGATGTCAAAGACATTTATTATTCTATTCTTTCGTACTCCATATCGAGTTATTTTTTTCTTTCAAATTTTATTATATATTATTTTCAAAACAAAAAAGACATTCAAAAGTTTAAAACCCAACTTTTTTTTTACTTTTTTTTTTAGAAAATTTGGTTATAAATTTTTTTTTATTTAACGTTTGAAATCTGTACGAGAGTACTCATTTAACTAATCTATACTGATAGATTATATTATCAAAAAAATTATGAGATTTCTTCACATCATATATAAAAAAAATATCGATTATAATACTCTTTCTTGCAAATAAAAAAAGATCACTTAGTGTACTGGAAGACAATCACTAAATTCCATAATTCAAATTCATTTTTTAATAATTCTAAATAATCAAACTCAAATAACTTTGTTTTAGGTAAAGTTTTTTTATTATATAATTAATATTAAGTATTTTTTGTCGTGTAAATCTTTGTTCTATTCTTAATATATGTATATAAATTATTGTAATACGGAATTATAATTCACTTTTTCTGTATCTGCATCAAATCACAATTTTATTTAGTAGTAATAAAAAAAAGACAAATAAATTTTTTGACAGTAACTTAGTAATATTATTTAATCACTTCTAATTTTTTTATTTGAATATATATTTCTTTTCAAAGATTTATGAAGGATTATACTAATTCGAAAAAATTTCTATTTAGATTTGAAATCGCGTGCTTTTTTATTGTCCCTTTTGAAAAAAAAAATATATATACAAACCAGTGAATAAGAAATAATAAATTTAAAAATAAAATAAAAAGGATTTTTTATTTTATGGAACATACATATCAATATTCATGGATCATCCCTTTCATTCCACTTCCAGTACCTATTTTACTAGGAGTTGGACTTCTACTTTTTCCGACAGCAACAAAAAACCTTCGCCGTATGTGGGCTTTTCTTAGTATTTTTTTGTTAAGTATAGTTATGATCTTTTCACTCTATCTATCTATTCAACAAATTTTTCCAAGTTGCATTCATCAAAATGTATGGTCTTGGACCATAAATAATGAATTTTCTTTTGAGTTCGGTTACTTTATCGATCCACTTACTTCTATTATGTCAATATTAATTACAACTGTTGGGATTTTGGTTCTGATTTATAGTGACAACTATATGTCTCATGATCAAGGATATCTGAGGTTTTTTGCTTATATGGGTTTTTTTAATACTTCAATGTTAGGATTAGTTACTAGTTCTAATTTGATCCAAGTTTATTTTTTTTGGGAATTAGTTGGAATGTGTTCGTATTTATTAATAGGTTTTTGGTTCACACGACCTATTGCAGCGAATGCTTGTCAAAAAGCTTTTGTAACTAATCGTGTAGGGGATTTTGGTTTATTATTAGGAATTTTAGGTCTTTATTGGATAACTGGCAGTTTTGAATTTCAGGATTTGTTCGAAATATTCAATAATTTAATTTTAAATAATAGAGTAAATCTCTTATTCCTTACTTTGTGTGCATTTCTATTATTTGTAGGTCCTATTGCTAAATCCGCACAATTTCCTCTTCATGTATGGTTACCTGATGCCATGGAGGGCCCTACTCCCATTTCGGCTCTTATACATGCTGCTACTATGGTAGCGGCGGGAATTTTTCTTGTAGCTCGTCTTCTTCCTCTTTTTATAGTTATCCCTTCTATAATGTATATAATATCTTTGATAGGTATAATAACAGTATTCTTAGGAGCCACTTTAGCTCTTGCTCAAAAAGACATTAAGAGAGGTTTAGCCTATTCTACAATGTCTCAACTGGGTTATATGATGTTAGCTCTAGGTATGGGGTCTTATCAATCTGCTTTATTTCATTTGATTACTCATGCTTATTCGAAAGCTTTGTTGTTTTTAGGATCTGGATCCATTATTCATTCAATGGAAACTATAGTTGGATATTCTCCCGATAAAAGTCAGAATATGATTCTTATGGGTGGTTTGACAAAACATGTCCCGATTACAAAAACGGCCTTTTTAGTAGGAACACTCTCTCTTTGTGGTATTCCCCCCCTTGCTTGTTTTTGGTCGAAAGATGAAATTCTTAATGATAGTTTGTTGTTTTCGCCAATTTTTGCAATAATAGCTTGTTCAACAGCGGGATTAACCGCATTTTATATGTTTCGGATTTATTTACTTACTTTTGAAGGACATTTAAACACTTATTTTATAAATTACAGTGGAAAAAAAAGTAGCTCCTTCTATTCACTCTCTTTATGGGGTAAAGAAGAAGAAAAAAAACTTAATAGAAATTTTGAGTTAGTACCATTATTAACCATGAATAATACGAAAAGAGCTTCGTTTTTGTGCAATAAAACATATAAAATTAGTAATAATGTAAGAAATCAAATTTTTATTACTGTTGAAAATTTTGGACGTAATACAAGAACTTTCTATTATCCCCATGAATCAGACAATACTATTCTATTTCCTATGCTTGTATTGCTTTTATTTACTTTGTTTATTGGAGCCATAGGAACTCCTTTCAATCAAGAAGGAATAGACTTTG